TCAGCCAAAGAAAGATAATAGAAAGTTGCCCAAAATGAGCACTAAATACTTTTCGAGAGATCTCCTCCAAATCATTGCTATGGCTATCGAAATCGTGAGCATCGGCATGTAGGTTCCAAATCCAAGTGGTAGTCTCGGGGCCTTTAGCTATTGTTCTTGAAAAATGACCTGGTTTGGCCCATTCCTCGAAAGAAGTTTTTACGGGATCCCTATCTACCAAAATTTTGACTTCTGGTTCCGGCGAACGAATAATCATTGAGTCCTCCTCTCCTCTTTCCGGACAACACATACAAAGAAACCCGCCAACAGTCAAGTAATTAATGAATCTCTGAGAGCTCTTTCTAATTTTTTTATTCTCCTCAATCTCCCATCCTATTTTTTTTTTTTAGTTATTCACTCGAGCAATTATGATCTAGAAGTCGATTCGTGGCAAGTGTTCGGATCTATTATGACATAGCCATGCGGCGCACAACGGACCTTTTTAATCGTCTAAAATCCTTTCGGGTCTTTGTGTTGATCCAAAAATCATTTTTTTGCGCAACCTGGTGTATTTATTAACATCTCAATTAGATGTTCTTAGATGTCGTTACGTTATGTCTTCCATTACCCCCAACATAGACATATTTCTTCTTATTCTATTCAAAATCCCATGAAAACAGGCATGGATCATTGCAAAGAAATATATATTCGACTCTATCCGCGTATCGTTTATACTTCTGCCTATCGTTTATACTTACGATATCCCATACGAAATAGAAAATGCTCTTTGAAAGGATATAATGAAATTCTTTGGTTGTTTTTATCATAAAAAAGATCCGTTTTATTTGACATTTGACTAATCAGACTAATAAATCAAAAAAGAGTGCTCTTATTCGAAACGCCTTGTGATCTTCAACCAATTCTGGGCTTCAATATAATTACCGGGAGTAAGCGCTATAGCCTGTTTCCAATACTCAGCGGCTTGATCAAACCAAGCCTCCGCAATTTCAGAATCTCCCTGTCGAATGGCCTGTTCCCCCCGGTCAGAATAGGCTGTTCAATTCCTTCCTCGAGAACCGTACTTGAGAGTTTCCTAACTCATACGGCTCATAATTCTTGTGGTATCCCGTTTTTTCAATCTACACCATCTAATAGAATGAGATTTCTCAGAGATCTCTCCCCCTTGTTTTTTTTTATCGGGTTAACAAAAAGAGATTAATTGTATGAGTTTCAAACTTGAATTTGGTTTCATATTAATAATATAATGAATTCTTTTTTCGTTTTATCTTTTCTCCCACCCTCAACATAGGCATTTCCGATATTGCTAGAAGTTTCTCAAAGGTAACTATCTCGGTTTCATAGAAAAAATGATTTTATAGAGAATCTTAGAAAAAGTCTTTTCTTCATATTCCTATTATTCCTATATATATATTTTTTTTCTTTCTATTATACTATTATATTTATATATATTAGTATAATTTTATAAAATTATAGTATAATAGAAAGAAAAAAAAAGACTTACTATCTTTGGGATCTGATGCTACACCGCTGCTCAATACCTTAGTGGATCGACTTTATTACATACGTCGATTCCTAACTTTTTTTCTTGTATCATGACTTAAATTAAGTAAGCAGTTATTATTGTATCGTCCCAAAACATCACTAATTGATCTTGACGGTGCTTTCTTTATCAATTGGATCCTTTATCCATAGAATATAGAAGAAAGTATCTAGGCATATCTATTTCTTCCTATTTCAACTTCTAGGAAGTTACTTTCTTTGCTACAGCTGATAAAAATCGTTTTGTGGACGATGCTTATGTAGAAAAACCCATTTTTTTTTTTTCTAGTATTTACTAGTGGATTCGCTCTTTTCTCTTTCCTTTTTTCTTTCTATAGTGGAGATAGCCGCACGTAATGACAGATCACAGCCATATTATTAAAAGCTTGTGGTAAGAAGGGGTTTCGTTCGAGTGCTCTAAAATAATATTCTAAAGCTTTCGTATGTTCTCCGTTCCTTGTGTGAATAAGGCCTATGTTATAGAGTATATAACTTCGATCATAAGGATCAATTTCTAGTCGCATAGCTTCATAATAATTCTGTAAAGCTTCCGCATAATTTCCTTCGGATTGAGCCGACATCCGTTACGGTCGTCGTTCATTTTTAAGAATCTCCGTTCCAGAACCATACGTGAGATTTTCACCTCATACGGCTCCTCCCTTAGGTGCATAATGAGAATAATACATGGAATCAAAAAAGAGTGAAAAATTCTCGTTATGGACTGAGTGGGGCTAGTGTTTTTACAAGAAATCTCTAGCCAACCTTCCCGCCAAAGATTTTTTAACATCAAATGGGTTGATCTTAATCTTAAATAAAAAATGGTAACTTCAACAATTTCTTTGTCCCCTACGCCCTTTAATTTCCAGGAATTGGTCACTTCAACAGTCTTCGATGGTTATACAGGTATCCAAAATATGAACGAGATGGATGTTTGTTGTCCCAACCATTTTAGTTTCGATCTCGATAAGGAAGGCGATAATTTCTACCAAAGTCTGCGTATTGTTGATTTCTAGGCGTAGTGCTGCTTCTCCTATGCTGCCTATTGATTCTAATGGATGAGGGTTGACTCGCACCGCAATACAGATTCATAAGTTTAACCTCTGGCTCACTACTAGAATCGACAATTCAAGCATCTGAGGCTGCATTAATCGGGGATACACGACAGAAGGAATTGTTTTTTTTTTTTACAAACCTCACCTTCAAAAAGCGTAGCTTTATTTCATTTTTTTTTCTATCCCGAAATCATGCGTCTTTCTTATAAGACTGAAGGCGGTAAATAAAATTGAGATCGAAAAGATATGGAAACTAATGATCAAATCACACCATCTCTGTAATAGGTAAATGCCTCTTTTTCTCCTGAAGTTGTCGGAATTATTCGTAATAAGATATTGGCTACAACTGAAAAGGTTTTATCAATAAAATTTCCATTTATACTCGATTTAGTCATAGATAGCAATCCACTCTCAAATTCTTTTCATTACCTCTCGTGAGAAAATAATCCCCCACAAACAAAGGAATTGGACACTACGAAATAACATAAAAACATAATTATTAAAATTGGAAAACTCCTTTCTTTCTTTTTGATCGAAATTAAATAAAATAATAAGAAATAGTTTCGATTTCATACAAATCTAGTCGACTAGTATAAGAATGAAGAGGGCCTAATCTGATTCCCATCTCGAAATTGAAGAAAAAAATTTCGTGCAGATTCAGAGAATTCGAGAAGTGAAGTTTTGATTGAATTCTGATGAAAAAACGAAAAAGTATCAAATAATCGTTTCGTTCTATGATGAAAATGAAAATAGAATAAGCGTCCACTTCTTGTTGTGTGTATACCAGGTATAGACTATCAACTGTGAGGCAAAGAAAGGTTTGAGAGATCTCAAATTTTTGAATTCCATTCTTATTCTTATGGAAATTGAATCAGAGTCTAAATACAATAATGAGGTATCCATTAATCATAGTCGAAAAAAAAAATAGATAGACTGATCAGTTGATTCCTTACGATTCATTGATTCGATTGAATTCGTGTCAAAATATCCGAAAAGGATGGGAGCACTAGATAACATAAATAGATATCTAAAAAATCGATATCTTTCTTCTTTTGGTTTTTTCATACTTTTTTTCGAATTGATTGCCCGGAATTTTCGAAGAATCAAATAAAGTAAAAATGGCTCGCTATTGATTCGGTTGATGGGGTATAATCATTACGTAGGAGAGATGGCCGAGTGGTTCAAGGCGTAGCATTGGAACTGCTATGTAGGCTTTTGTTTACCGAGGGTTCGAATCCCTCTCTTTCCGTACCTTCAACTAATTTACCAATCTTAATGAACACAATGTATCAAAGAACAACACATACTCGAATTCAAAAAGGTAGAACTCGAACCCTCGGTAATTTTGATATCAATTTGCTATTTCCTGGATAAGTACTTTATCCTGCGTCCTTTTTTAGTTCCTTTTTTTATGGGAAAGGGGGTAGGAGTAATAAAGTTGTCCAAACCTCTTCTTAGTTGAGTTAGGTTTAAGTTTGCCGAGAATAATATTCTACAACTAGCAATTCATTTATTTTCAAACCGATCGATTTACTCTCGATTATTTGATTGACTAATCCTGTATATTGGAATGGGTGAAGAGTCAAATGTTTTGGAACTTCCTCATGAGGGGATGAATCAAGATAACTTTGAATCATATCTCTAGATTTTTGAGCATGGCTCGCCGTAATAATATCGTGTGGTTTGCAGCGATAACTTGGTATATCTACTATACGGTCATTAACTAAAATATGTCTATGGTTAACTAATTGGCGGGCTTGGGGAATAGTCGAAGCCATACCCAATCGGAAAAGGATGTTATCCAAACGCATCTCAAGTAATTGTAGTAAAACCCGACCTGTTGACCCCTTGGCTTTTCCGGCTATACGAACATATTTTAGTAATTGTCGTTCTGTAAGACCATAATGAAAACGCAATTTTTGTTTTTCTTCTAAACGAATACGATATTGAGATTTTTTCCCAGAGCGCGATTGGTTTCTAAAATCGCTTCCAGCTCTAGGCCTTTTACTAGTTAGACCTGGTAAAGCCCCAAGACGACGTATTTTTTTGAAACAAGGCCCCCTATAACGCGACATAAAGACTCCTTTTTTGTTTGGACATAAACAAACTGAACTAAAGAAATTGATAAATTAAGCGAGGTGAAATACAATAATACAATGAAGTATTGTCCTAAAAAGAATTAAGAAATGGATTGAATTGGAGTAATAGAATATTTTGACCATTTTTGATTTATGTATAGAAATGGATAGAAATCATTTTCTTTCTATATTAATTTATATATCATATCAATAGAAATAGAAAAATATATTTATTAGAAATTCAAAAAATAGTCCGCTTTTTGTTCTGCCGAAACCGAATTCTTCCTGTTTTTTTGCTAATTGAAATGGGGCATATGATAGGTCGGCGACCCTTGGAAAAAAGGGAAAAAGCCAAATCAATGTTCTTTGATTTCAAAAATACACTCTCAATCATGTGAAAATCAAAACAAATAGACAAAAGCCGGCTATCGGAATCGAACCGATGACCATCGCATTACAAATGCGATGCTCTAACCTCTGAGCTAAGCGGGCTCAAATAGAGCAAAAATTGTGCATGCATCGTAAACTAATAGGATCTTTTTTTTTTTTTTTGATTAATATGAATTAATCGGTATTAGCTATTCATAATAACTATAGATTCCTATTTTTTGATATTGATCAATATTCTAGAAAATAATAATTAGTAATTAGATTATTTATTCTAAATTCTAATTATTATATTAATTATATTAATAAATTTAATTTTAATAAATTAATAATAAATTTTGAGTAATATAAAATGGATATCCATTTTATGTTTCTCAACACTTAACGTAAACTTCTTCTCTTAATTCAATAAGGTATTTGAAAATGTTAATGTATTAGAATTCTAGGAATTCTAAAGAATTCAAAATGCTAACTAATTCAAATATTTCTAATAAAAAATTTCCAAATTACTGAAATAATTAGTTTAGTTTTAGCTATAATCAATGATTAATATTTTTGATAACTATATACAAAATGATTGATATTGTATCAAATACCTTTTTTGAGTTATTTTCTCGGAAGTTAAAGACAAAAAAAGAATCGACCGTTCAAGTATTTCAAATTGCATCAAAAAAATAATAATGATAATAAGAGAGGCATATATATATTATGACATGTATCAATTTCTATTGAATTGCATAAACAGAAATGATAGAATGATTTCGGGTTGTATCAAATGTGGGTGTCGGCCTTGGGTATCCAATAGACATTAAACAAAATAGGCAATAAATTCAAACAGCAAGACCCACTTTTTTAGTTTATAGAGTTTTGGTTTACATAGAAATCGAAATCCAATCAAGCGGTATTTAATGAAATTCGTATTGAATTATAAAAAATACACCGCTTTGATTTCAGCATAGTATAAAATATGGGGGATATGGCGAAATTGGTAGACGCTACGGACTTAATTGGATTGAGCCTTGGTATGGAAACATACGAAGTGACAACTTTCAAATTCAGAGAAACCCTGGAATTAAAGATGGGGCAATCCTGAGCCAAATCCTGTTTTACGAGAACCAACAGCAGTTCATAAAGCGAGAATACAAAAAGAATAGGATAGGTGCAGAGACTCGATGGGAGATGTTCTAACAAATAGAGTTGGCCGCGTTGAGTTGGTAAGGGAATCCTTCTATCGAAACTCAAAAAAAGAAAAAAAGGGGTGAAACCCATATACATAGATATATGTACTGAACGCTATCCAAACTGGATTAATGACGCCGCGAGTCTATATTGATGATTATATGCAAAATGAAAGAATTCTTGTGATGTGAATCGATTGTACTAACTGGCAGAAAGAATCGAATCTTCATTGATTACATCATTTATAAATCAATTTACTCCAGGATCTGAGAAATCTTTTGAAAAACGGATTAATCGGACGAGAATAAAGATAGAGTCCCATTCTACATGTCAATACAATAGTGACAACAATGAAATTTAAAGTAAGAGGAAAATCCGTCGACTTTAGAAATCGTGAGGGTTCAAGTCCCTCTATCCCCAAAAAAATATTTGACTCGTTAATGCTTTATCTTATTTTTTTTTTTCTTTTTTTTTTTTTTGATATTTGATATATATAAGGATATCATTATTATTCGTTTTATTTGTTAGTGGTTCCAAATTTGTTTTCTTTCTTATTCGTTTTTTTCTTTCACAAAGTTATGTGCCCGAGTGTATATTTTTTTGTATTAACCCAAGTTGGGTTTGGTGTTATATAAGGTACACACAAAGTAAGATCAATTCATTTTTGAATTGACATAGAACGAAGTCATATCATAAAATGAGGATGATATATTAAGTAAAATAATAGTCGGGATAGCTCAGCTGGTAGAGCAGAGGACTGAAAATCCTCGTGTCACCAGTTCAAATCTGGTTCCTGGCACATAATTCATTTGTATGAGTATCTATTCACCCAATCCATTCATATATCCAACGTAATGGATATGGATCGACATCCAAATTTTTTATATTTATGAATCCATATCCATATTCATTAATAGTATCGATTAGCATACATACTTAGCCATCGAAGTATCTGTAACTCTCATGTTATCCTTTGTATTATATTCCATTTCAATTTAAAAATCGCTGACGAAAATTTCTAGATTTCTAGAAAGAGGATAAAAAGTATCCATATTCTCTCATATATATATAATTTGAAAATTATATTCTCTTCTTTTTTCTTTTGTTCCTACTCTGTCTGCTCTCCTTCAAGATCAAGAAGAACGTTACGACTTGATACATATATGTCTATGCAATACAGAATTGAAAGGTTCAATTAGTTGGTTGAGAGACCCAAGCAAGCAAAAGTCTATTCTTAATAAGTTGATGGATAGGAATATCCGCGA